AAGGGCTAATCTGTTATTTCTTCCACGGCCCCTAGAATGCCAATATTAGCACGGATCGTACGGAAATGTAACTCACTATTCAAACAACTATTCAGAGTGCCTAGAGCTCCTTGTAAGGCTTGTTGAAAAACTCGTTGTCGGACCTGATTAATCGCTCTTTGTTGTTCAAAATGAAGGGTTTCATTTTTGTAATTTTCTAATCGTTCCAAAGTGTCACAAGTGGCATTAATCAAATTTTCTTTTTCTCGTTCTATCTCAGAGTATCCATTCATTCGATATTCATCTGCTTCTATTTCCACTTTCCGTAAGCGAGTCCTGGCTCTTTCGAGCTGCTCAATGGCCCCTCTACGTAATTCTTCCGAATTTCGAATAGTACTCAAGATCCTCTGTTTTCGATTATCTAATAAATCATTTAATGAAAGTAGATTATCTTACCATTAATTTCACAACTTCCATAATCTCTTCCCGAACCAAACATGAATCTTTCGATTCATTTGGCTCTCACGCTCAATTATTTATTTTATGTTATGGGCATTCCCATATCTTTTTTTTAATGTAATGAGCCTACCCTCTCTTTTCTGTTTATATTCAAAAACATCGAAACTGATATAAGACCAGAATATTAGAAGGACTCTTCCGACCAGACAAAAATCTATAATTGTCAGCAAAGTTCTTTCTTTATTTGTATTTGTTCTTTATTTAATTTAAATTTTTAATTTATTTCTATATTTTTTTTTTATTTACTTTTTTTCTTCAAATCCAAAAATTCCTATTTTTTTTTTACGTAGGTCGTCGATTCGGCATTGGAAAAAAAATAGCAAGATGCCCATTTTTTTAATAAATGGTTCAAATCATTTTATCGATATGAGTGTTCTATATCAGATAAATTACCAACTATTCATTTTTAAACCATTTCGGTACGTTAGTACCGGTAGAAAGAGTACCATGTTTTGCCTGGACTTCAAACAGTTTAGCTTTAACCATGTTAATGGTCTCACATTATTGGTTGATAGAGAATCAAATTTACCAATAAGTCACGAAATGCTATGGTTCTTACATATGATTTCTTAATTTATTCAGAAATAATTCGTTGAGATCGTGCACTTTTTTTCCTATTTATCCTATAAAATGAATAAAATACCATAAATAAAGTGCAGTCGGATGGATACAACCTATTCTTGAAATACACAACTCGCACACACTCCCTTTCCAAAAAAAATTAATACACCAAGCACTACACTTAGATTTATTGGATTTGTTGCTAAAATATCGGTATTAAACCCGAAACTCCCGGCGGATGGCCAGTGACCCAAGGAAAGGAAAGAATCGGTTACATTTTTCATATGCTCTCCTCTTATAGATAGGACTAACAAAGAACAGAGTTCTTTTTGTATCACTTCGTCGTCCCTTTTTTGATCGATTTCTTTTTATTTTTATTATATAAATTTTATTTCCATTTTTTTTTAATGGGAGTAGATTAAATCTAGTAATTTAATTTGATAGTTTTGAAATTTCTTACTTGAAGTTTCCAATCCAATAAAATACTTATTAGGTTAAGTCTTGGGTCTCATGTCAATTGTGAAATATCTCGTTTGTTGAAACGATTCCTAAAAAAAGTAAAAAAAAGGTTTCCATTGTACTAAACTAAGTACGCGAAGGAAGAAAACGAGCGGATCCAGTAATTACTCATCCTCAAAACAGTCCTTCCTTTCCTGGAGTATTGTCTCAACAAATAAATAATTGTAGGAGTAAAGCGTTGATATAATTAGAAGAAGCAAACAGCAATTCTGAGTTAATAAAATAAGAAAAAAGTATAGCGAGTTAAATTAAAAAAATAAGAAAAAAGTATAGTATGTAAGGTACTTTTTTACATTTCTAGGATTAAACAAAAGGATTCGCAAACAAAAGCGCTAACGCCACGACCAGTCCATAAATTGTTAAAGCTTCCATAAAAGCTAGACTAAGCAATAAAGTACCTCGTATTTTACCCTCTGCTTCTGGTTGTCTCGCAATACCTTCTACAGCTTGGCCTGCAGCAGTACCTTGACCAACTCCAGGTCCAATAGAAGCAAGCCCTACGGCCAATCCAGCAGCAATAACGGAAGCGGCAGAAATCAGTGGATTCATGGTAAGTTCCTCGCACCAAAAAAAAAATGGTTAATGATACAATCAACCAATGAATTTTTACTTAATTTTTTTTTATCATTTTTTTTTCATTAAGATTTTATCATTAAGATCTATCTGATTAAGATCTATCGGGTCGAAATAACTAAAAACTCCGAATTGAAATGATAATATTACTGAATCGTCAGAACTATTTCGATATCTCATTTTGAGTTTCTACCCATAATGGAGTTTTTGTAAATACATATGTATACGGTTCTAGTTATTGCATTTCTTTGTTTCGAACCATTCTTTCATTCAATTCCTCTTTCCTTTCTTTTTTCTTCTAGATACTATCTTTGAGTTCATCTCTTTTTTGCATTTCATTCAATCCACAATCACAGACGAAACAGAAGGACTTATATTGGAACTATATAAATGCAGTGAACCGCAATCAAATCAATCAATAATATATATATATATAGGGTAAGGGTATATAATAATATATATATATTAGGAACAGTCCTATATAACTAGTAAATATCTAATATCACATATACATTTGTTTCTTCCATAACGTAAACCACCCACATTTTATATTGAATCGGATTCTAGAATCATTCCTAGAAACAGACACAGGGGCTAGACTTATAGAGATTACATACATCTAGTGTGACCCCCCCAACCCATCTTTTTTTTTACAATTCCACAATATCGTCTATCTTTTTTCCTACGACTCTAGGTCGTATATTCATATATATTTGTATTTGTATCTATTATGTTCCCCAACCAAGTGGATTATCTTGAATCATGCATGAATTGGGATAAGCTTAAAAAATACTATTTCGAAAACTAGTCAATGATGACCCTCCATGGATTCACCTATATAAGCCGCGGCTAACGTTGCAAAAATAAGAGCTTGAATACCACTTGTAAATAATCCAAGAAGCATAACAGGTATAGGAACTACTGAAGGGACTAAAGAAACAAGAACAACAACTACTAATTCATCAGCCAATATATTCCCGAAAAGTCGAAAACTAAGAGATAAAGGTTTTGTGAAATCTTCTAGGATGTTAATTGGTAAAAGTATTGGGGTTGGTTGAATGTATTTCCCGAAATAACCCAATCCTTTTTTGGTAAGACCCGCATAAAAATATGCCGCTGACGTGGGTAAAGCTAAAGCAACAGTAGTATTTATATCATTCGTAGGCGCAGCTAACTCCCCATGAGGTAATTGTATGATTTTCCAAGGTAAAAGAGCACCTGACCAGTTAGAAACAAAAATAAATAAGAACATAGTTCCAATAAAGGGAACCCAAGGACCATATTCTTCTCCAATCTGAGTTTTGCTCAAATCTCGAATAAATTCAAGGACATATTCGAAGAAATTCTGACCGTCGGTCGGAATGGTTTGTGGATTCCGAACAGCTATGATGACTGAACCTAATAAGATAGCAATTACGACCCAAGAAGTGATAAGTACTTGGGCATGGATTTGTAAACCTCCTATTTGCCAATAGAAATGTTGGCCTACTTCTACACCCGATATATCGTATAACCCTTTGAGTGTTTTAATTGAACATGGTATAACATTCATATTGTCCTCTGACAGAAATTGAACTTCAAAAAAGAAATTATTTTGATTCAACCATCTATTTCTCAACTAACTAACTTGAATCATTAATCGTATATTTTATTTACGATACCAAGAAATTACATAACATCATAACATAATATCAATATCCCCAGTACTTTTTTTATCTCTTTTTAAAAATTCAAAAATAGTAACCGATCCAATAAATCTATGGAGTTGCCAAATAATTAAATAATCTTATTATTCTTAATATTATTCTTAATGATAATCAACGATTTCTTATATAACTAGAACGACCCTCACAAATTGCAGATACTAATTTGTTAAGAATCAATCGGATTGAAGCTATAGCGTCATCGTTTGCTGGAATCGAAATATCTGCGAGATCTGGGTCACAATTTGTATCGATTAAACAAATTGTCGGAATCCCCAAAATGACACATTCTCGAAGAGCCGTATATTCTTCTTGCTGATCAACGATGATCACAATATCAGGCAACCCCGCCATATATTTGATCCCACCGAGATATGTTTGCAAGGTAGATAATTTTCTCTTCAACATTGCAGCATCTCTTTTGGAGAGACAGTTGAGTTTCCCCATCTTTTGTTCTGCTCTTAAGTCCCTGAACTTGTGAAGTCTCGTTTCCGTAGTGGACCAATTCGTTAACATACCACCAAGCCATTTTTTATTAACATAATGACACCGAGCCCTTATTGCAGCTGATGCTACTGAATCCGCTGCTTTATTTTTTGTACCTACGATTAAGAAGTTTTTTCCCCTACTTGCTGCATCAAAAACTAAATCACAGGTTTCTGATAAAAAACGAGCAGTTCTAGTGAGATTTGTAATATGAATACCTTTACGCTTTGCAGAGATGTAAGGGGCCATTCTAGGATTCCATTTCTTAGTACCATGACCAAAATGAACTCCTGCTTCCATCATCTCTTCCAAATTGATGTTCCAATATCTTCTTGTCATTTTTCCCCAGACTTCCTTTTTTTAACAAAGAGACGAGTTACCCTGAAATAAATAATTGTTCCGATGGAACCTTCTACGGGGGATTGACCGTTGATACACGACCCAAACCATTAATTTCTTTTAATTACTTATTTTTTACCAAATCAATAATCGGACCAGATAATTGAAAGATAGTTAAAGTGAAAGGAAAGAATCTGCTCTTAGGAATCATTAAATCGTGTAAATGATTGTTCTGATGTCTCATGGAAATTTGTCTCATGGAAATTGTTTTGGACGTAAGAACAAAATAATTCTCTATGGTGTAACAAAATATCTCTTATTTCCAACTCGAATAGATTCTTTCTTTTGATTTCCAAATGAATGTTCTTGTCTTGCCTTGAAGGGTGTACTAATTTTTGGAATCCGGTACCAACAGGTATAATCCCTCCCAGAACAACGTTCTCTTTCAGGCCTTTCAACCAATCAATACGACCTCGTAGAGCAGCTTTTGCTAAAACTCGAGCGGTTTCTTGAAAACTTGCTTCGGATATGAAACTTTGAGTATTTAGAGATGCCCTCGTTATTCCCAATAAGATTGCCCGATAACAGATCGCTTCGTCCAAAGCACGCCCTGCTCGTTCCGCTCGCAAAAAGCCGATTAATTCTCCAGGTAAAAAAACATTAGACATTCCATCTTCTGAAACCAACACTTTTGATGTTACTTGACGTACAATAATTTCTATATGTCTATTATGGATCTGTACCCCCTGGGATCGATAAACCTTTTGGATCTTATTAACCAAAGAGATACGACTTTGGGCTATGGTTAGCTCAGCTCCAATCAAGAATCCCCAGGGAATTCCAAGAATTCTTTGTATACGTTCGTTCCAACCTTCAACTCTCCTTTCTAGGTTCATCGATATTGAATCAATCGAACGCACTTCTAAGATTTGTTCCACTTTTGGAAGACCTTGCGTTATGTCACCAGATCTCGATTTTTCATATACAAATGTAACTAATGTATCTCCTTCGTAAAGGATTTCTCCATAATGGCTATGAACAGTTGCTCCTGGAGTGGCCAAATAGGGTTTAGCCGATCTTATAACTAAGGAGTCAACATGAACAATTAAAATTTGACCAGATTTTTTTACGTGTGATTCGTATTTGAATAGACATACATTTTCACAAATAAATTGTCCAAGGCTAATTATTGTAGATGTCTCTTCACAATAATCGTGATGGAGAAAGCACCAATTCAAATGGAATGGATTCAAAATTATGTTACCGCAGGGATCGGGATTATAAATTCTCCTATTTTCATCTATTAAACAGTATTTAAGTACTTGGAAAGTCTGTTTAAAATTGTCAAGTAGCAAATATTTCTTTAACAAGATATGATTATGAGTTATTAAATAGTAAGATGAAAAAAAATTCGCTATTTTAGGGACAATAGTCCCTAAGGGACCCGGCAAATCCCTAATTTGGATTATGGGATCTGATTCTTTTGTCACATTGTTATATTTCGAGCCATTGAATGGACCAATTCGAGAACAATTGGATGATGACAAAATTATCAAAGATTGGCATTCCTTATTTCGATTCAACAACGTACCAATACCAATAGTTCCTTGATGTTGGGTAAGTGATTGAATCTTCGCCTTGGAATAAAAAGGATTGATATTGGTGCGATCTAATCCATTATCGGAAATCAATACAGAACTTGCCCTATCATACCTTTTTCCGGTATACGAAATAGTGGACTTGACTAACTCAATTCTTATGAAATTGCGAATCAGATCGTTTGTCCTTACCTCAACAAAGGAAGCATGAACCTCTTCTATAGAACCATTTTTTTCTTGGTCCCAATTCAATACTAAGCAAGTCCGAACTAATTGAATACTTGTGTGATAAATTCCTCGAATTGACTTGCCATTTCCATAAAGGATATAATTGACAACTCTAAGTTGGACATTATCCTTTTCCTGCAAGAGATCCCGAGGGAAAAGTGTTGCTAAATTTATCCCATCAGCTATTTCATATGTGACTACGGACCGAACCGAAACAAAATACTTTTTCTTGGTGGGTGTGATCCGTTGGACATAGATCCAATTTTTCAATTTTTTTGATTTCTTAGAATTTTTTTTTTTCGTCTCTGGTGGTATCAAAATGCCGCTGTGCCTGGATATCTTATCTGTTTCTCCAGGAAAATAAATATCTCCAGAAAAGATTTTCAGTTCAATATTTTTTTTTTTTCTCTCCACTCGGACTAATCCGCCTACCCGGCTTCTTGTATTTAAAGCGAGTTGTGTATCTACTCCAATGATACTATTGTTACGGACCATTATGAACGAGGATCCGGGTAAGATATGCACTTCTTCGAGAATAAAAAAAAACCGATCTACCTTCTGGTATTTCAGACTAAATTCTTTTGCTCCTCGATACTCAATCAAATCCTCTTTTTTTATGATTGAATCTACCTCTATGGTCCCATATTTAGTAATTCCTGAACTATTTCTTCTGTATCGTGGATCATCAAAATAAGCAAGAATACTATTTCTACGTAAAATACCATTTATGGGTATTTCAATCGAAATACCAAAACAGGGCATTAGTTCTTTATCTCGTTCTTGATCATATTGTAATGGGATAATGAATCTATTTCTTCGTTTTTTCGCCAAGAAATCAGAATTTTCTTGGAGAATAGAAGGATATATGAAATTCCAATGACCATTGGATATGATTCGATCAGGTCTTGAATAGTCAAGAATTTCCCTATCTTTTTTACCAGAAGTATCCAACAATTTATGTCTTACTCGATGATTAGTCATTGAGAGGTCAAAGATATATCTTTCTTCAAAAGAAAAAGAATGAACATTTGTTTGATCTTGATCTTTGTGGAGCGAAAAAGACACTATACTGGATCCGCGCGGACCTCCTGCTAATATCCATAAATGACTTGTTTTTGGTAATAGATGAACATTACCATGTATATATTCAGATGCATGGTGGACATCGGTACTCCAGTGCATTTCTCCCTCTGATTCAGAATAAATATGTTTTCGTACCTTCTCTTTAAAACGAAAAGTAGACGTTCCGGCACGAATCTCAGCAATTACTTGTTCTGATTCTACATATTGATCATTTTGAACTAAAATCAAACTTTTTGGTGGAATATTCACATTATGGATAATATCCCGAGTCTCAATAGTTACATACAAGTCTATAGAACATAGAAAAGCAGGATGCCCATGACGGGTACGTGTGGGATAAACCAAATCCTCATTGAATTTTATTTTTCCATTAGAAGGAGCTCGTACATGTTCGGCAGTATCACCTGTGAATACTCCACCGGTATGAAAAGTTCTTAATGTTAGTTGAGTCCCTGGTTCCCCAATTGATTGACCCGCAATAATACCTACGGCTTCTCCCAATTCGACCAGGTCGCCGTGAGTGGGACTCCGACCATAACATAATTGACAGATCCAAGATGCACTCTTGCAAGTAAAGGGGGTTCGAATATATATTGGTTGTGCCCGAAAGGTTATGAATCGATTGACAAGTCCAATCCCAATATCTTGATTTCGAGCGGCAATGCATCGTAGACCCATATATATATTGTCTGCTAATACACGACCAATTAGTGTTTGGACAAAAATTTTTTCCGTCATCCCATTTCGAGGACTCACGGAAATACCTCGGATAGTACCACAATCCGTTCTACGTACAATAATGTGTTGAACTACTTCAACAAGTCTACGCGTGAGGTATCCGGCATCTGATGTTCGTACAGCAGTATCTACAACTCCTTTGCGGGCTCCGTAGCAGGAAATTATATATTCTGTCAAAGAAAGCCCTTCGCGTAAATTGCTTTGAATGGGTAAATCAATCATTTGTCCTTGGGGATCCGACATTAATCCTCTCATACCTACTAATTGATGTATCTGAGATGCATTTCCTCTAGCTCCCGAAAAGGACATCAGATGGACTGGATTAGAAGGATCAGTCATCCGAAAATTAGGATTCATTTCTTGTCTCAAATATTCACTTGTAGCATACCATATCTCAATGGATTGACGTAATTTTTCTACCGCATGTACATTTCCATAATGATGGTGTTTTTCAAAAATAAAACTTTGTTGTTCAGTGTCTTGGACTAACCATCCCTTAGAAGGTATTGTTAAAAGATCATCAATTCCTAATGAAATAGATGTAGCAGTGGCTTGCTGGAAACCCAAAGTCTTTACTTGATCCAGGATGTGTGATGTATATGCCATTCCGAAATGATCTATTAATCTGCTAATAAGTCGTTTCATAGCAGTTCCATTTATCACTTTATTGTGAAAGACCAGATCAGCCCGTTCTGCCATAAGTACCTCTATATTCTGCTGAATAGGATTCGACAATGGGCCTGAGTCAGTGATTCGAAAACTTCCTTTCCTCAATCTCAATCTTGATTCACGCAAAAATTCAGAAATTATGATACCAGTGAAACTGGAGAGACCCGAATTCCTACGGGCACGGGCATCACCTAATCTAATTTATTATTTTAGATAGCGTAGGAATAGGCCCGGCAAAACCCCTGTATGGCTTCTTCTATTTCTCGATAAAAAGAAATATGACCAAGAGTGGTTCGAATGTATATACAATGGATTTCTTTTTTTACATTTCCTACTATTAGATAGTGCTCATAAATCTCATGATAAGTACCCAAAGATTCATATTGAAGTTCGATGGGAACTTCTCTTGAGCCAATGACACGTTGATCTAGTCTCCATCGGAGCCACAAAGGACTATCTAAACTGATTCGTTTCTGCCGATAAGCTCCAAGTACATCATAGGAACTACAAAAATACAGTTCTTTCTCTTTCATATACTTATAGTCATTATTGTCAACTGTATTATTTTGATAGTTTCCGCGATTATATGTATTATGCCTATTTGCACAAATACCTCTACGATTCCTGATCGTTAATACATAGAGTCCGATAAGCATATCTTGAGTTGGTACGGAAATGGGATCCCCAATAGCTGGAGACAAGAGATTTATATGAGAAAACATAAGTAAACGAGCCTCCGCTTGAGCTTCCAAAGATAAAGGTACATGAACAGCCATTTGATCTCCATCAAAGTCTGCATTGAAACCCTTACAAACTAATGGGTGTAAACAAATAGCGCGCCCCTCCACTAAAATGGGTTGGAAGGCCTGTATGCCTAATCTATGCAAGGTGGGTGCTCTATTCAACAATACAGGATGCCCCCGCATAACTTCTTGAAGTATTTCCCATACAATCGGTTCTTTTTCCCGAATTTGACTTTTAGCAATCCCTATGTTAGAAGCAACA